TGGTTCTCATCCTTCACAGATACTACGAGTGTAATAGGAGCATCCGTTGACAAAAGGATTGCCCTAAGATAATCATCTCATGGCTATTGAGAACGAATCAAATCAGATGGTTCTATTTCTCAATCTTTCTGACTTACTCCTACAGAACCAAGTTCGAAAAGATTGAAAAAGTCAGTCATTCACAACCACTGATGAAGAATTCTTCGAAAAGTTCCAGGAATATCAATGAACCCAATTCTTGCAAGTGCTTAGGCTACTCTCTTTTAGCTTGTAGGTCTATTTCTTAGTTCAAGATCCTATTACTAATTACTAATTGGAATAAAAGAATTAGTCTATCTGTTCCGCCCAAAATGGGTCTGGTCTGGACATACCGGAATAGAATTATGTACATTCTTATTATGTTATGAGAAGAGATTATTCGAGCCTATGTAAATAGATACTATGTTTACATTTACATATGGATCCCTACGTCGTTACATTCTAGTTAGGATTAGGAATAGGCAGAATTGGACTTTGACATATCTATCTTTATTTGGATTTTGGTACCATATTCACTTCTTTGGGCTTCTATTGAATCGAGAAATAGGTTTGATTATACATTTTTGCATCTATATAAGGTATCCTCCGGATAATTCAACTCAAATCAATTTGATGTCTCACTCGGGACCTATATGACCGATCGATAGAAATACCCTTTGTCATATATTCCATATATCACACTAGATACATATCATATTCATGGAATACGATTTACTTTCAAGATGCCTTGATGGTGAAATGGTAGACACGCGAGACTCAAAATCTCGTGCTAAAGAGCGTGGAGGTTCGAGCCCTCTTCAAGGCATAATATAATATTGAGAATGCTCATTCAATGAGCAATTCAATAACAGATTGCGGATCTAATCAATAGTGATATACCGAGTCTTTTTTCTGTTGATATGAAGTATTCCGCAATCCCCACGACCCGAGTCCTGATTGCTGTTGGAATTGGAATAGGTTCGGCAGCGGATCACGGGATCTTGGCGATCTTCTCTATCTCTTGGCGATCTTCTCTATCTACTGAATATTTAATAAATGATGAATGAGGAGCCCGTTTTGAAATCTACACACCCTCAAGTATATGATTCAACGGGAATCACACAAGGACAAGGGTAAGGGTAGATTGATAGAAATCTCTGGTAAAATATCCACCAGTACCCCAATACCAACAGATAAAGTACATTACATAGCCCGTTTTAGGAATTGGCCACTTACCCATTCCGTGACTTTGGCACTGGACGTTACCAAAATAGATCGGGTTGGGTGAATTAGAGAATAGACAGGCGTCTGTTGACATTCCAGCCTTCCTTCTCCTTTCAGAGACTATCTGAAGGAAAATCCAGCACCTCTTGGTCGTGAATATCTGAATAGGCCGAACTGGCCCCCGTGGATATCTTTGCTTCGGAACAATTCGAATTAGGCTCGGTCAACTATAATGTGTATTATCCATATGGGAGATCTTCCAATTGAAATTGAGAAGATCCATCGACCTGAGACGAATAGAAAGGTCTATCTATTTTCTTTAGTTATTCAGTTAAACCAACGATTCGTTATTGGAACAGATAGCAACACCCATTTCATCGGAGATGTAGTGAGTAATAGACTCTGGGTGTTCCCTGTTCAAGAATTCTTGTTTAGGCAGTTCATATCATCCATACATAGTGTTTTGATCTAAGATTTCAATTCTTCCATGTTTCAGAAGTAGCATATTGGTCCATGGAGCTAAGCCCCAAAACCCAAATATGGAATAAACAAGTGTTTCCACGACTCTACCCCCCGTCTAATTCTGTTCCACTTAATCCCTTTTTCATGGCCACATATTAAGGAATGGGAAATCTTTCCCCTGTTACATGAATCAAATGATTCATTTCATCCGGGAAAAGCCATCTCTTTCTCAACAATGTTTTTGCCATTTGATCCAATAGCGTTCTGTTAGATATAAAGAGATTTGATAAATACTGATAACTCTCGGATAGAGTATTCGAACGGAAAGACCCATTAGATAATGAACTATTGCTTCTAAGCCATCTCTGGCGATGAATCAACAATTCGATTTCTTGCGTATTCTTGATGAACCAGCGTTTATATAGAGATATAGGAAGATTTATTTGGGAAATAATAAGCCCCTTTGGCATCTCTTCATCTGCAAAGAATTCTCGACGTGAAAAGACAGAGACAAAGGGCTGATCTTTGAATAGGAAAAAGAATGGATCCGCGGGGTCCCAAATGTATTGACTTATTCGAAAAAAGCCTTGTTCTTTGGAATATCTATCTCGTGTCTGATACTGTATGGTTCCGCTCTGCAAGAACCCCAAATCATTCTCTTGAAGCTCACCCTCTTTATGATAAATGATTTGCTTGCCCCGAAATGCCCCGGCCCAATAGGGAAATCCCAATTCAGTGGGCCTTTCGATACAATCAAATAGATTGCCACAAGGGCCCCATATTCTAGGGGCCCAAACTATGTGTAAATCCTCCTCTATCTCCATCTGTTGCGGGTCGAGAGCCCCTTCTCCTTTCCATTCTTCAAACTCCAATTTGTATTTTTCATATAGAAATCTCTGATTAACGATAGAACAAGATCCATTTTGGATTATATCTAACTGATTCCTTGGTTCGGACCGAAGAAGTAATGGAACTCGATTATTAGCAAACTGACTGCAATCTTTTTCTGCCCGTGAGGATCCCACCAGAGCGCCTTCTACTTCTAATAGGCCATGAACTAGATCAGAATCATTCTCAACAAATTCATAAGAAGTGGTCCCATTTTTTGCATCGGGTCCGGGCGAAGACCAAAGATCTTGAGCGACCGATCCGGCAGAACAACTCAAAAGATAAAGAAGTATCGTTAATTTCTTCATGCTCGTTCCAAGTTCGAAGTACCATTTGTACAAATAAGAATCCCCTTCTTTACGTGACTTCTTCTTCATATAGATAGATATAGGATCTATGGGGCAATTACTTAGAAGTAAATTTTGTGCAACAGCCCTTCCTATCTGATAGAAAAAAATATCATGATTTTGAACCGATCTTATCTGGGATCGCAAATGCCAAGTTTGTCTATGAAGAGCTGATCTAATTGTATTAGTTTCTATAATGGATTTCTTCTGTGTAATACTAATTGATAGGGCCTCATTAATAAGTGCTACAAGATCTCGTGCATTGGAACCCATGGTTATGGACTCGAATCCGTTAGTATGGAACTTTTTCTTTTCCAAGCGGAATCCCCTAGTATATGAAAGAATGAAAAAGTGCTTTCGTTGTTGTGGAATAATAAGCTTTCGTATCTTAATGCATGTATTTAATTTATTTGGAGCTATTAAAGCGGGATCCACTTTTTTGGGAATATGAGTCGAAGCAATAACAAGAATATTTCTAGTAGAATATCTTTCACAATCCCTGGATAGATAGTTCTCTAATAGACCGAGGGATAAGTAATTTGACTCATTCACATACAGATCATGAATGTTTGGAATCCATATTATGCAGGAAGACATTGTTTTTGCTAATTCTAATTGAAAGGTGATATTAAATCGGTCTATGTCTATTTTCGTCGTCATATACGTAGTTAGAATATTCGTCATAGCCTTATCAAGGGCATCATCAATATTGTCACTATCATCAATATCAATATTGTCACTATCATCAATATCAATATTGTCACTATCATCAATATTGATATCGTCACTATCATCAATATCGATATCGTCACTAAAATAACCTTTAGGCTTGTCATCCAGGAACTTGTTCGGAAATACCGTAATGAAAGGAAGATAGGAGTTTGTCGCTAGGTATTTGACCACATAGGAGCGTCCAGTTCCTATAGAACCTATCACTAAAATACCCCTTGAAGGGGATAGGACTAAGCGGAGCGAAAAGGGTTTTCCATGAGATGGCAAATGCAACCCACACGAGGTTTTTGAATATGTGATTGTCTGATAATGAGCAAGGAATATCCTTCTTTCTGCTAAACAGGATCTATTGAACTCATAATGCATTAGATACTTTTTATGAATGTCAACTAAGTATCGTAAATAAATTGATCCCGGTTGTTCAATCATTTGATAACTAGAGTCATTCTTGGATAAATGATCATTATGAGTCAGACTTAATAGAATTTGATCAATCTTTTTTTCTGTCGTTAAGGTGGAGAACTGAACCAAGAATTCTCTTTCTTCATCATCAATTGAATCACTATTCAAGACCCAGGATTCTATTTTATCATCAATCCAATCACGGTTCACTTTTTTTCTTTTTCTTATCAATGAATAGATCTCTTTACTTGTACGACTTAGATGTCTCGTATTTCTCGAAAGGGTGATTCGATTGATAGGATTTGGTATGATACTTATGAGATCGATGAGATTGATATTCCAATATTTAGTCTTAGAACGTATTGATTTGATCCCATAAGCGGAATCACCCCCCAGTAGCATGTTGCCACCAAAAGCAGAAGCCCGTATTTCTTCCGTAAAATCCCCTAATTGTTCCAGAGCAACTAGAAAGAGATTCTTTAACCAGAAAGAATTCAGTTCAGATGTAGGATACCTATCCAGAAGTTTTCGCAACTCCATCATGTATGATGGAATCATAAAAGATTTGATCTTTTCTAACTCTGTTTGTAACTCACTAGCGGCTCGGGAAACAAAGAAAAGATGTATACGAACGAGATATCCAGCAACAAGAAGAAGGAAAAGAATTGAATAGAGGAATTCCCGAGTATTTGTTGATCTCAGATGTGTCCATATCAATGGAACGGATGACTCATAATTTCGATGAATCATTTCTTCGGACAGAAGAAGATTCTGTAAACACTTCCTCGAAATCTCACTTATCAGAGTCCATTGTGGAAGAATCGACCCCAATTTTTTCTGAAGAATGGACCATGATATAGCGGATTCATGCATAATATCATAAAAAATGGATACAAATTTTTGACTGATACTTAGTATCGGCAATGGATCTGAAAAAATCTCTAAAAGGGTCAAATTTAGATATTTGAACCCTGTCGAAGTAAAGAACCATGGCATATATGTTTGTAACAGATTCAATCTTATTGAGAGATTTGAAAAAGCACTATCTCGTTGAAAGGTTCTATACATCTGGCCTTTCTCAACGCATTTCTTTAGACAAAGACTCTGTTTTTTCCTCTTTCCGGATGGTAAATAGTTCTCAGGACATGGAGTGTGAATCAAACCCATGTTTGAATTGAAACTGAGATACTGATGCAAGTTCTTCCCTTCTGAATCAAATAGATTCATATCTGAAATAGACTGCAAATAAGTTCTTTCAATTTCAAAATGGGTTATTTGTTCCCCTGTTAGAGGTGTTGCAGAAATGTCTGCGATCGAGTAAATAGTTCTACGAACGAATGGATCGGATCGAATTGGAAAATGGAAAGATTTGTACAAGTTATACCTTTCGTCAACACTTTGTGGAAAATCGTTAGGTATGAATATGCCAGATACTTGTGGGTCGATTGGGGAAATAGTCTCTCCCCCAAAAAAAATATGTTTTTTTTTACCGACGCACAAAGAAAATATTTTGTTGCGAATGAACAAGATATTGAGGAATTGTCCATATGTAAGATCATAATTATTGATACGGTTCTTTTCCACATAAAAGGGGAATCTTTTGTTACAATAGACCCAGAAGTTATGTGGATCATTCAAAAATCGAAGTCGATTTGCTTTATAAAAAGAAGATATCAATGAACTTCTATGAAATGGTTGCACGGTATTCAGCCAACTGTTTCGATCGTGGGATATCATCGAGAAATAGGAATCCGTGTTATTAAAGGATTTCCTGCGATTATTTCGAGTATGGAATGAGTCGATCATCCACTTTGGTATCTTTTTGAATAAAAATAGGGATATTGCTCCTCCCTTGATCAAGAATTTCGGTCTTTGGGAAGTATCATGATCATCCAATAAGAATAAGAAAGGGTTCAATTTATTCAAATGAACGATTTGAACACCCATTGATTCTAACAACTGATTGCAGAGTTGATCATTCGGACCTTTCAATTCATAGATGTGGATATCGGACCTATGAATGGGGATATTCCCCATACTCACAAATAAAAAAGAAAGTAACTTGCACAAAAAGATAAATGACTTGCACAAAACGAGAAGTGACTTGCACAAAAAGAAACGAATTGACTTAAACAAATCTTGTTTGTCGATACCCTCGGACCAATCAATCGAATATTTATTAATGCGTAATCGATCGAACACTACGATAAAACGGGTTTTCTGTTTAGAACCAAAATGCTCCAAATGCTCCTGGAAATTCTTGCTCCCATTGGACCATTTGTATCCATATGCATCAGGATCCCGATTCATGGATCTCTCGGTTCGAGAAATAAGAGGATCAACCCATTTCTTCTGACCCTTTTTCAAATTTGATAAATGTTGGTTGATCGTATATTTCATTATAGTTATATGATTCATAGTAGCATTTCCTATTGCATCCCTTTGAATTCCATATTCGAAGTTGCGATCGGCTCTATTCATGAAAAAGAATCGATTCGATACATTTCTTATGTACCCATAGATTCTATATTGGATTTGAATCAGATCTCGGATCAATCTATATTGATTGACTGCCTCCATTATGTTGTTGCTAGCAAATACCGCTGTTTTTAATTTTGGATCTTCCAAAGCATTCCCGCAGTAGATCTGGACCGATTTTTTTCTGATCCTTCGATAAATAGATCCATTCTCTTCATAAAAAAAAAGAGGTAGAACCAATAAAAATTTCTTTTTCGATTCATCTCTGGAGTTGAGTACCTCATTCAAGAATCTTTTTTGATCCAATCTGTAGGAATCAATAGAAAAGGCAAATCCCCTATAATCCACCAGATCCGGCTCGGTTATTGATAAAGTGAATAGATCCGCCATTTCTTGAAATTTCTCTTCTGATTCAAAATCGTAGTTTACCGTGTATCCCCCTTTGTGCCAGTCATAGAATAGATGAAATAAATCAAAAAAGGGATTTTTGTTCAAGAATGCAATCTTATTCGAACTGCCCATATCTGGTCCATGCTTCGGAAACATATCACATTCCGGATCTGATGAAATAGGATGAATTGAGACGATATTTTGTAAATACGTAATTATCTTGAATATATCAACCATTTCTTTATTTTTCGATCGCCTGGAAGGGACAAAAGAAACATCTTGGGTTTTCTTCAAAAATTTCTGATCTCTAGCGGAATTCTCAGTAGGATTCGAACTTATATGAAATTCTGACCATATGTCAGAGAAAAAAGAACGAATTGATCTTGTAGGATTCCCAAAAAATTCTTTGATTTCTTCCAGAAACAGATGATTATTCATCTCCTTATCCTTATCACGTTCCGTGAATAGTTGGGACATTGAGGAAGATCCAAAAAGGCATTTCGGGAATCGATCTGATTCTATCTCTGTTCGTTCCGTTTGAAGAAAGGAGGGATCAAAAAGAATAGATCTTGCTTTTAGTTGCTGAATCTTTGTTTGATCGATCAAGATCAATGTGTGATATTCTGAATCCTCATTTCTAATGGAATCGAAATGCTCTCTGGATTGATCAGAGGATCCTTTCCATTGGCTAGAATCCGTTACTTGAACCAAAATAGATCTTGTGGAATCATATTGAATATTTGACAATATATTCTGTACCTTGCTAAAAAACCGATCCTTGTTTACCAACCACACATTGTCTAACCAAATCAAATTCTCTCTCGATACCTTCCTCAAAAAATCGGATTCGTGCTGATTCTTTCCCCAACTAATGAAGAGCTCTTGTTGGAATTGCCACATATGAAATTGAGCACAATTTTGCAGAGAAATACCCCACTTGTTTCTCGAGAAGAGATGGGAAACATGCTCAATATCATTTGATTGAATAGTTTCCTCAGCTCCTTGTTGTTTGAAGAAACCCTCCCTTTCAATTGGTCTTTTTTCACGAAAAGCAGACATGAGATAACAAATCAAGTCTTTCCCTAAGATTTCGAATAGCTGTCCCGAATTCAAGTTAATTATGTTTCGCTTCTTCCTCGGAGAAAGACGATCAAACAATTCCCAATCAGGGTTCTTGCGGATCGGATCATCCGTATAGGATAAAAAAAGAAACTCCAGATATTTGCTATCTTTCTCTTTGAATGAGATCTCAATTCCAGCTATGGTTTCATTAGATATCTTACAACTAGAATACCCCCTTTTTCCGATCTGGTTCCTCCACCACTGCGAACCCCGGTTTGATTCAGGCATGATACACTTTTGATTTCTATTTATTGGGAGAACCCAAGTACTCTCTTGCGGATCCACGAAACAACTCTCCGAAATCTTTTTCCCTTTTGGAAGATACAGGAGTGAAACAATCGCCCTATTGATATTGGAAGACCAAAAAGATTCTTCCAATGTTGCATTTCTGGGTACAATAGAATTCATAGGTATAGGAAGAAGCCACATCAAATAGAGATTTTGTCTTTCGACCATCTTTTGGTTGTTAATACGAGATATAAGGACCGCTACTACAAACAGTACTATACTTTTAATCATGAAATTGAAATATCGATTGCTTGTTGAACCCTGTGAATCATGTGAAAGTAGGATACTCCAAATTCGGGGGTCAAAGAGTTTCATAAAACGCTCTTGGTGGAAAAAAATGTGAGTGAAAGATGCCACTGAATTGAATTTCATCCACGAATCTAAGAAATAGTGAGAATTCTTGATTTCTCTCAATATCTCTCTCCATTCGAAGATCCAGGATTTGAATTGATGTCGGTTCATTAATTCCTCCTAAAGATTTTATTTAAATTGTAATTTGGTTATATACGATATATGACGATCCCTGTTAAGAATCCCTATTAAGCATCCATGGCTGAATGGTTAAAGCGCCCAACTCATAATTGGAAAATTCGTAGGTTCAATTCCTGCTGGATGCACACCAACGGGAACGTTCAATAAGTCTATTGGAATTGGCTCTGTATCAATGAAATCTCATCATCCATACATAACGAATTGGTATAGTCTTATTCATACCAAAAATATGAACAGTAAAAACTAGAATTCTTATCGATACTGGAACTCATAGGGAATAAAATGGATTTATGGATGGAATACAATAGAAAAGTGTGTTTTTATCTTAAAAATTTACATACGGAGCTTCAACAGCAGCTAAGTCTAAAGGGAAGTTATGACCATTACGTTTATGCATTACTTCAATACTAAGATTTGCACGATTAATGATATCAACTCAAGTATTAATAACACGTCCTTGACTGTCAACTACAGATCGGTTAAAATTAAAACCATTTAGGTTAAAAGCCATAGTACTAATACCTAATACCTATTGTTAAAATTAGCATATTGGAAGATCAATCTGTCAAAATACCCATGAGCATCTACAATATTATAAGTTTCTTCCTCTTGACCAAATCTGTAACCTTCATTAGCGGATTCATTTTCAGTGGTTTCCCTGATCAAACTAGAAGTTACCAAGGAACCATGCATAGCACTGAATAGAGAGCCACCGAATACACCAGCTACGCCTAACATATGAAATGGATACATAAGGATGTTGTGCTCAGCCTGGAATACGATCATGAAGTTGAAAGTACCAGAAATGCCTAAAGGCATACCATCAGAAACCCTTCTTTGACCTATAGGATATATCAATATATCAAGAAAACTGTGGTAACAGCTGCAACAGAGTTGAATATGCAACAGCAATCCAAGCACGCATACCCAGGCGGAAACTAAGTTCCCACTCACAACCCATATAACAAGTTACACCAAGTAAAAAGTGTAGAACAATTAGTTCATAAGGACCGCCGTTGTATACGTTGTATAACCACTCATCAACAGAGGATGCTTCCCATATCGGATAAAAATGCAAACCTATAGCTGCATAAATAAGAATAATGGCACCAGAAATAATATTGTTTCCGTAAAGTAGAGAACCCGAAACAGGTTCACGAATACCATCAATATCTACTGATGGAGCAGCAATGAAGGCAATGATAAATAAAGAAGTTGCAGTCAATAAAGTAGGGATCATCAAAACACCAAACCATCCAATATAAAGACTATTTTCAGTGATAGTTATCCAGTTACAGAAGCGCCCCCATACCATAGGTTTGTACTTTCGCGTCTTTCTAAAATTGCAGCCATGGTAAAATCGTGGTTTATTCCATTTTAAAGGATTCCCAACCACATCTATCTATAATTTAAAGATAGATAAGATAGATATATAATAAAAAATGGCTTGTTATCCACCAGTATAACATGCCCCGTATGCCAATGTCAACCAATCTAATCTCAACAAGCATTTTCAATAAATATATCCATGCTGTTACTTATTAAATCTACCAATACAATTTACATTTGAACTTTAACTTAGTTTCACTTTTTCATATATTCATATATAAAATATTTTTTGTACTGTGTTGTATGGGTTGCCCGGGACTCGAACCCAGAACTAGTCGGATGGAGTCGATTATTTTGATTTAATATTTATTTATGAAAAAAAATCTCTCCTCAAATCGTACTTGCAATTTTGATTGCACACGACTTTCCCTATGTATATAGGTGTATATATTATATAACTTGGATACCTAGAAGAATAACAATGAAGAATAACAATTCGGTTGCTAAAATACTGTGGATAAAATACTATATTAAAATATTTTTGATAATTTATATGATCTCATATATATGCTAATATAAAGTTGCATAACTAATCATGAATCATTCACCAAGTTATTCATATAGATAATATCTAAATTCCAAATACGTAGTATATGCAAATCCTGTAAAGGAAAAAGATTTTTTGGAAAAATCAAACCAAGAACTTGGGGTTTTTCTGTAAAGAATTCCGAAAATAATGATGAATCTAATTTTTTTACAAAAAAAGCCCCCGTACTTTTATGTTTACGAGACAAAGTTCTTGCACACGAAAGTTTAAGTATATATTTGACTTGATACAAACTCTTTTTTTTGGAAGATCCGCTGTAATAATGAAAAATATTTCTACATATTCTACCAAATCGATCAATAATATCAGAATCTGATAAGTCAGTCCAGATTGACTTGCTAATAGAATGCCCTGCTGCAGTACAAAATTGAGCACTAGATAATGATTGAATAAGAGAAACAAATGAAACTATCGTATCCAATTTCTTAGTTTCAATCTCTATTATATATGAATTCTCTAGTATTTGATTTCTTACTGACGAAAGATTTATTGATACACTTGAAAGATACCCCAGAAAAAAAAAAGAATAGTTTAATAATTGATTGTGCTCAACCCTATCGGATTGATACAAAAATTGAAAATAATATTGCCATAAATTGACAAGGTAAAATTCCCATTTTTTAATAATAAGACGGGTTCCCCTTGAGCCAAAAATAGCTTTTCTTTTATATCGAGCGTAATGTATAAAAAAATCCCTAAAACACCATATATTTTTATGAAAATAATTAATAAACACATTTACAAGACTTTTTATTTTTCCATAAAAATGTGTTCGTTCAATAAAAGCTCCAGAGGATGTTAATCCTAAATAACAATATTTTTTACGAAAAAAAACTAATACAAATTCAAATTCAGATATATAAAAATTATATAGTAATTGAAATAGTCTTTTTTTTTCTTTGGAAAATATATATAAGAAAAATTTATTAGAATTCGAAGTAGTCGAAATAAAAGTAGAAATAATGGAACTCTTCCACTTATAATATTGGTATTGGCGTAGAAAGAATTGTAATAAATGTAAAAAGGAAACATCTTGGGCCCAGCATTGAAGAATTTGAACCAAAATTTCTATATGGATAGGATAGGGTATTAATATATGTGACACATAATTTAGATGTGATAATTTGTCCTCTAAAAAGGGAAATATTGAATGAATAGATTGTAAATTATGAAATTTTGATATTTCTTTTTCTTCTTCTTCGAAAGAATATCCTAATCGCTGTGAGAATAGAATTTCTACAATAACTCCAAAAATTTCTGATATCATTTGAGAAAAAAAATGAGAATACAAATTTTTGCTATGACCAATGAATCGATTTTGATCATAATCATTAACCGAATAAATTGCAAAATTTTGTTGATACATTCGAGTAATTAACTGTTTCACAAGTACGAAACTCAATTTCGCATTAGAATCCATTATTTCCACGTCTACGTGTTCATAAAAAAAAGAACCATTTAGACTATGATCATAAGCAAGTGTATACATATACTCCTGAAAAAAAAGCGGAAATAGTGGGTTCCATTGACTATCTTTTTTTCTATATGCTCGGGATTCCTCCATCTTAATTTTTAATTTATAGATAAGCAAGAAGTATTGGGGCATTTATTGAATTATCAAATGACAATACATAGTGCAATACGGTCAGAACAAGGACCAGATTTATAAAAATATTATAAATATATAGTATATTTAGTATTTTGCTAGTCCTAGTAGTTTTATCTAATTTGTAAAATAGAGTCTACTAAATATGTAAAATATATATACATATATACACCCTACCTTGGAATACAATCAGATCTTTTTCGCCCTGTTTTTCTATATAATTGATCTATGCTTCTCAAAATAAACATTACAATAGACATTACAATGGAAAAACTCTTTATTTTAGCAACTCGATCACTCTTTTGATTGGGGAAAAAAGACAAAAATTTCTTTATTTATCAGTATACTCTTTCTTTTACACCTTTGGTTTTAAAACCATTACTATACTATGTACTATGTTGAATAATTTATGTAGAATAATTAGGATTCATTTTTTTAATGAATATTCCACTAAGAAGGGAATAATTTAGCCATCAGGTACTAATTTATTTTTAACGTCTAATTATATTTATATGGGGAATTATTTCAAATTAAGAAATAAGCTTTATGCTTTTTTTTAATAGAATTAATTGGAACCATAGAATTCTATCCATTTATTCATTATACCATACCAAAAATAGTAAATTAAAATTCAAGTCAATTTGGTAAATTTGACTTTTTTACCTTCTTCAAAACTCAATATTTTTGAATGATGTAATTAAAATCATTTAATTGATAAGGAGATATTAGAAATTTAGTATTTTGTACGACATGCTGTTTTCTCCATTCATTACCTTTCAGGATCAGTCGTGGTCTTATAGACTCTACCAATAGCCCAGATGAACTCGTTGTTTCATCCAAGTGTATAAAAGATCATAGTCGCACTTAAAAGCCGAGTACTCTACCATTGAGTTAGCAACCCAAATAAATATATAGATATGATAAAAAAAAATGCATTTCATTATGTAACACCCTAACCCCAAAAAGATTGAAATAAAAAATGCATTTTATACACGATAAAATTCTACTTAATCAATATTTTATTCTCAATACGAATTTAATATCCTGAAAAATAAAAAGAAATAAAAAAGATAAGTAAATAAGAAAAACTGTCTTGGATTATTATAACATAATAAGGATAAAAATAACTAAAAATTTTGGATTAAAAAAACTTTATTTACTTTAATTTAAATTTATTTTTATTTAGACTTAATGCTTTATTGTACTTAATCTTAATAACTTTATTGTACTTAATCTTAATAAAAGGTACCAATCTTAATAAAATCCTTAAAAACTCCCTTTTTGTTTAGGATGGAAACAATCTGGGACGGGGGGATTCGAA